AGTCGGTAATCTGTCAACTTTGCCGGAACGTATTTTAATTTTCAGTTTAATTACAGTTATTGTAATCGATTTATCAAACAAGGGAAAAAATACAACTTTGCTTTACCAAATTTCGTTAATATCTATGTTAATTGGCGTGGTTGCTTTACTATGTCAATGGGGAATCCAATTTTTCTTAATCTCTTTCGAAAATTCTCGAATCAGTAATTTTAGTTATATATTTAGATTTCTTCTGTTGACTTGTTCGATATTATCTGTTCTGTTATCAATTGATTACATACGATGTTCAAAAATGGCTTTGGCAGAATTTCTGTTTTTCATATTAACTGCAGGTTCGGGCGGAATGGTTCTTTGCTGGGCAAATGATTTGGCCACCCTTTACGTGGCATTGGAACTTTCAAGCCTATCTTCTTGTTTTTTGTCTGGACATACTAAAAGGGATATAAGATCAAATGAAGCAACTACGAAATTTCTATTGATGGGTGGAGCAAGCTCGTCTCTTCTACTATATGGTTTTTCTCTGTTGTATGGAATTTCCGGTGGACAGCTTCAGCTTGATAAAATAGCAAGTGAACTCCCGTTTAGTCAGTATTTCACTGTAATCTATATTGCTGTTGCGTTTATTACAGTTGGAATGGCATCTAAACTTTCTCTCGTTCCTTTCCATCAATGGACTCCTGATGTATATGAAGGAGTGTGATTCGTTTGAAAAACAAATTAATCATGACGAATAAGTATATAAAGTCATAATTGTTTTTTGGGGCGTCCTGCGAGTGCACGGAAATGCGAAAATTTCCCCATGATAGTAGTTACCTAAATTAGCTTTTCTCTTGCCGTATAATAAGATTCATGCATTGTTCAACTAATAACATACGAGTGAAACAGAGGTAAATGGCGATATTTGGTAGACCCCCTTTTCTATCATAGATCTAACTATCTATTTCCATTCTCTCTTTTATTATGGGTATATTTTTGAAATAAAAAAGAAGAAGAAAGATAAAGATTGGTAGTTTATGCGGATTTGGCTATAAATCCAATTTATATCTGTGTAATTTTTCACAATTTGATGGAAAGTGAATAGGCTTGATCCTTCAAAAGCTACTGACAAATTCCTCCAAGTTGATAAATCACCCCAAGATATTATTAAATTGAAGAATATGTGCGCTTACTTTGCTAGGAACGAAAAAAGTCGCAATTTGTCTCTCCCGCCCGACGTGTGCCTACCAACTCAACAAGTAGTTCTAGTTGTTGAAAGGATTCCGTTGAAAAATGAAGAAGGGTAAACAAGCAAGAAAGAATTCGAGACGAAACTCCTCTCCTGGTGGGTAATCCAAACAAATGATGAGGGATTCCTCGAGAAGTTAACAATTAATCCCCATATTGAATGATTATGAATTATTCAAAGAAGAATGGGTTTGAAACATACACGAGGAAGGTTCTGGGAGCAAAATCAGTTATGAATCTCTTATGAACCGGGAGCCGTGTGAAGTAAGAATTTCATGCACGGTTCTGAATGAGCGGAAAGATCGGAAATCCTCTTTTCGACTCTGACTCTCCTATACCAGTCGTTGCTTTTTTCTCCGTTACCTCTAAAGTAGCAGCTCCAGCTTTATTTACGCGACTCTTCGGTCTAACTTTTCCATATTTATCTAATGAGTGGCATATCGTGGTAGGATTATTAGCTACTTCTAGCATGATATTAGGAAATCTAATTGCCATTACTCAAATAAGTATGAAACGTATGCTAGCTTATCCCTCTATAAGCCAAATTGGATATATTCTGATTGGAGTACTTGCTGCAGACCCGGAGAACGGTTACGCAAGTATGATAACTTATACGTTTATTTATATACTCATGAATCTGGGAACTTTTGCTCGTATCACCTCATTCAGTTTACGAACCGGAACTGATAATATTAGGGATTACGCGGGATTATACATGAAGGATCCTGTTCTAACATTCTCTCCGGTTTTACGTTCACCATCCCTAGGGGGTATCCCTCCACCATCCGGTTTTTTTGGTAAACTCTATCTCTTTTGGCATGGATGGAAAGCTGGTTCGTACCCATCAGTTCTGGTAGCGCTCGTCACAAGTGTAATTTCTATCTACTATTATCTTAAAATAATTAAATTAATGTTCACTGGGAAGAATGGGAGTAGCGATGCACCCACAACTTCTATACAAAATTCATTAGTTTCTCCATCAATTTCAAAAAGTTCTATTGAAATAGCTATGATCATTCGTGCACTAGCATCAATCCTATCGGGTATATTAATAGATCCCATTATCGGGATCACACGGAATACTTTATTCTAGATTCACTTCTCTTCTTGTGACGCGAACTCCCTTGTTTCGAATGATTTTTATTAGAAGCCAGTTCTGCTGTCCCAACTAGTCTGTCTCTGCAACTTACGAAATAGTTATATCTTCTTCGGTAATTGATCCTGACATTTTCCTATCTAGCTTGTATTTGTCTTTTCGCACCCGGAATCACTTGCTAGGAAAATGATCACCCGTCTACTCCGGAGGAGATATAAGTATTTCCGCGCGATGCGCAGCTGGGGTTGGGCAGTAACAACCCATGCTGCTACATCCAAGTAGTTAGGCAAGTATTTAGGCGGAAAGGAAATGCCTATCTCTTCCGCATCTTCATATGGTCTTATTTTATGTATTATTTTATTGATACTGAAAAAAAGAAAGAAGATTTGCTTACGAGGCAGGCGTGGGCTTGTCAGGTCGTGAAAAAAGGAGATTCTCTGTAGGGAGAGGGGATCAACCATCCCTAAAGGGATGGTTGATTGCGGGCGAAAATAGATTCGAACCCTCGACCGTCGTCAGTATGAAGTGGAACCTTACCACTTCATGAAAAAGCAATGAGTAATGAAAAAGGTCCAGGTGCCTCGTCTAAACCTGACCTGGGTGGAGTCCCGAATTAGTCAATTTGGTGATAAGGGAGTAAAAATTCGGTTCAGCAGTTGACAGGCATATAGATATACTCCTACAATAGGGTAGGATTGGTGAGCGTAACTCCGCCGCGTTTCCCTGCCTCAAAAGAGGGGTAGACATACTAGACTCAAAATAGAGTACCGCGTAGTACGGAGGTTCGAATCCTACGCGAGACATCCATAGGTCTCGCTTTTCTGGGAGAAGTCTCCCGACTTCTCGCTTCTCACCAATGGAACCCACAACTTTCCCTTGGTCAACTTCCATGCTTGTTTTCTCGAGTGAGGTAGCACTGGAAATGTCTCTCCGACTCGAGAGATGGGTGGGTCCTACCTCAGAGATATGTGAGGCAGTAAGTCCCACCTTCTCTTTTTTGTCTTTCCGAACCAAGGCTGGGACGGCAAATCCTAACATCCGAAAGTTTTGGGGCGATACCCGAAACTAAAGGAATAGTCTCACAGATACGTAAGATAGATAAAAAGTAAAGCAGAAACAAAAAAGTACGACTGAGATATGAACGTGATTCCTCTCAAAAATTTGAATTTCAATGAAATGAACCAAAAAGGTTAGTAGTTGGTTGCATGGTGTCTCATCAAACACCCGGGGGGGGTGGGACTCAAAATCCCACCCTTCCTTTGTTCCCAGAGGACTTCAAATCCTTCGAATGGGACTCGAAATCCCATTCATAACCCAAGTATCTGGTTAGGGATATCTAACCAGATACTTGGAGTTTCCACCTAAATCTTTAGAATGATCAAATATTGATCGAATAAGAAATGAAAAAGATGCTCTTATCTCTTCGAGAGATATCTTATCTTCAGCGTAGCTCCCGAAATTACATGCCGACTCCTCCCGATACAAAATACAGAATCCCAAGATAGATAGAGGGAAAATTTCATCTGGGGATGATTGATTGCGGGCGAGGAGGGATTCGAACCCCCGACACCGTGGTTCGTAGCCACGTGCTCTAATCCCCTGAGCTACAGGCCCCGACCCTACTGGATCCGTTTCAGGATTCACTTCTACGAAATAGACTGGACTAGAACCAACTTCTTCTTCCCTCCATCTATCTATCCTTTTTCTGGAGGTTGGTAAAGACGCGTAAGCCCAAGATTACCCCCACTCATCGGCCCCCTTTCTCTTACTGAGAAAGGAGTGAAAGGATGTTCTATATGAAGTTCCGGATAGAGATGAACCCTATGATGAAGGGCATTCCATTCTTTTTATTCATCCTGGCGTCGAGCTATTTTTCCGCAGGGCCCCCCCTGCAGTATTGTTACCGCGGTAGAGTTTCACCACCAAGTTCGAGATGGATCGGTGTGGTTCCTCCACGCCTGGGACACCAGAATATCAACCCTTGAAAGAGGATACGCATAGAATGGGGAAGAACTCATCAGTTTGAGTCTACGACTCCAAACAGTCCGGAAGACATACCTAGGGATGCACCTTCCAAGCAATCTGCTAACCCGCTTCTCCCGATATCCCTTGTTTGGATAGAGGAAGAAGCAGTACGAAAGGTTCTTTTAGACCCCTCAATGAATAGGCTTGCTGTCA